GTCCTTGTAGCTTATATAAAGCATGACACTGAAGATGTCAAGATGGATGCTAAACACACCCAAGGACAAAAGACTTAGTCCTAACCTTACTGTTGGTTGTTGCTAGATTTATACATGCAAGTATCCGCATTCCAGTGTAGATGCCCTGGGTACCCTAAATTTAGGTCGACAGGAGCGGGTATCAGGCACACCCATGTTGTAGCCCAAAACGCCTAGCAATTGCCACGCCCCCACGGGTATTCAGCAGTAGTCAATATTAAGCAATGAGTGTAAACTTGACTTAGTCATAGCAAATTAGGGTCGGTAAATCCTGTGCCAGCCACCGCGGTCATACAGGAGACCCAAATTAACATTATAACGGCGTAAAGCGTGGTCACATGTTATCCAAGTAGCTAAGATTAAAAGGCAACTAAGCTGTCATAAGCCCAAGATGCCCATAAGGCCTCCACCAAAGAAGATCTTAGACTAACGATCAATTGAAATCCACGAAAGCCAGGGCCCAAACTGGGATTAGATACCCCACTATGCCTGGCCGTAAATCTTGATGCTCGATCTTACCGGAGCATCCGCCCGAGAACTACGAGCACTAACGCTTAAAACTCTAAGGACTTGGCGGTGTCTCAAACCCACCTAGAGGAGCCTGTTCTGTAATCGATAATCCACGATATACCTGACCATTCCTTGCCAAAATCAGCCTATATACCGCCGTCGCCAGCCCACCCAACATGAAGGCCCAACAGTGGACGCAATAGCCCCTCAACGCTAATAAGACAGGTCAAGGTATAGCCTATGGAATGGAAGCAATGGGCTACATTTTCTAAGCTAGAACATTACGGCAAAGAGATCTGAAATGGTCTCTAGAAGGAGGATTTAGCAGTAAAGTGGGACAATCGAGCCCTCTTTAAGCCGGCCCTGAGGCACGTACATACCGCCCGTCACCCTCATCAAAAGCGACCCCTTCCCCCATAAATTAATACGTTTTCCAGCCAAAGATGAGGTAAGTCGTAACAAGGTAAGTGTACCGGAAGGTGTACTTAGGCAACCAAGACGTAGCTTTAACCCAAAGCACTCAGCTTACGCCTGAGAGATATCCGTTCACACCGGGTCGTCTTGATGCCAAACTCTAGCCCAATATACCTGACCTGGAATAACAAAGCTACTCCCAAAACCCAACTAAAGCATTTACTAGTCCCAGTATAGGCGATAGAAAAGACACCATTGGCGCGATAGAGACCACGTACCGTAAGGGAAAGATGAAATAAGAGTGAAATAACTAAGCTAAAAACAGCAAAGATCAACCCTTGTACCTTTTGCATCATGGTCTAGCAAGAAAAACCAAGCAAAATGAATTTAAGTTTGTCACCCCGAAACCCAAGCGAGCTACTTACGAGCAGCTATTATTGAGCGAACCCGTCTCTGTTGCAAAAGAGTGGGATGACTTGTCAGTAGAGGTGAAAAGCCAATCGAGCTGGGTGATAGCTGGTTGCCTGTGAAACGAATCTAAGTTCACTCTTAATTCTTCTCCAAGGAAATCCAGAACCCTAATGAAGCGAATTAAGGGCTATTTAAAGGAGGTACAGCTCCTTTAAAAAAGAATACAATCTCCACGAGCGGATAAATAACCCCTACCAAAGACTATTGTGGGCCCTCAGAAAGCCATCAACAAAGAGTGCGTTAAAGCTCTGTGCTCCAAAAAAATATAAAAACCATATGAATCCCTCACCACTAACAGGCTAACCTATAGAGCAATAGGAGAATTAATGCTAGAATGAGTAACCTGGGCTTTCCCCCCTCTTCGACGCAAGCTTACATCAGTACATTATTAACAAGCACCATATACGAACAATCCAACAAGCATAGTATTAAGATTCTTGTTAACCCGACAGAGGAGCGTCTACTAAGAAAGATTAAAACCTGTAAAAGGAACTAGGCAAACCCAAGGCCCGACTGTTTACCAAAAACATAGCCTTCAGCAAACCAACGGACAAGTATTGAAGGTGACGCCTGCCCGGTGACCTGACGTTTAACGGCCGCGGTATCCTAACCGTGCAAAGGTAGCGCAATCAATTGTCCCGTAAATCGGGACTAGTATGAATGGCAAAACGAGGTCTTAACTGTCTCTTACAGGCAATCGGTGAAATTGATCTCCCTGTGCGAAAGCAGGGATAAACCCATAAGACGAGAAGACCCTGTGGAACTTTAAAAACAGCAACCACCCTTACATACATACACACCCACTAGGGTTTACTTATATTCACAGGATATTGGTTTGCATTTTTTCGGTTGGGGCGACCTTGGAGCAAAACAAAACCTCCAAACATTAGACCACATCTCTAAACCAAGAGCAACCTCTCAACGTGCTAAAAGCTCCCAGACCCAATATAATTGATCAATGGACCAAGCTACCCCAGGGATAACAGCGCAATCTCCCCCGAGAGTCCATATCGACAGGGAGGTTTACGACCTCGATGTTGGATCAGGACATCCTAGCGGTGCAGCCGCTGCTAAGGGTTCGTTTGTTCAACGATTAACAGTCCTACGTGATCTGAGTTCAGACCGGAGTAATCCAGGTCGGTTTCTATCTATGATGAACTCTTCCCAGTACGAAAGGATAGGAAAAGTGAGGCCAATACCACAAGCAAGCCTTCGCCTTAAGTAATGAAATCAACTAAATTACGAAAGGCTATCACCCCACATCACATCCTAGAAAAGGATCAGCTAGCGTGGCAGAGCTCGGTAAATGCAAAAGGCTTAAGTCCTTTAAACCAGAGGTTCAAATCCTCTCCCTAGCTTTACTTACCCACCATGCTTTTCAACATGGCCAACTACCCTCTTCTAATTAACCTCATCATATCCCTCTCCTATGCTGTGCCAATCCTAATTGCAGTAGCCTTCCTAACACTGGTAGAACGCAAAATCCTAAGCTACATACAAGGACGAAAAGGCCCAAACATCGTTGGCCCATTTGGCCTCCTCCAACCTCTTGCAGACGGGGTAAAACTGTTCATCAAGGAACCTATTCGTCCCTCGACATCCTCTCCCGTTCTATTCATCGCAACCCCAATACTAGCCCTCCTTCTCGCAATCTCGATCTGAACCCCACTCCCCCTGCCATTTTCCCTCGCAGATCTCAATCTAGGCTTACTGTTCCTACTGACCATATCAAGCCTAGCAGTATACTCAATCCTATGATCAGGCTGAGCTTCCAACTCAAAATATGCCCTAATTGGAGCCCTCCGAGCAGTAGCACAAACCATCTCCTATGAGGTTACCCTAGCTATTATCCTCCTATCCATCATCCTCCTTAGCGGAAACTACACCCTCAGCACTCTCGCAGTCACTCAAGAACCCCTCTACCTGATTTTTTCCTGCTGACCCCTTGCCATAATATGGTATGTATCCACATTAGCCGAAACAAATCGAGCTCCATTCGACCTGACAGAAGGAGAATCAGAACTCGTATCCGGCTTCAATGTAGAATATGCAGCAGGACCCTTTGCACTGTTCTTCTTAGCTGAATACGCCAATATCATGCTCATAAATACATTAACTGCCATCCTCTTCTTCAACCCAAGCCTACTAAACCTACCCCAAGAACTTTTTCCTGTCGTACTAGCCACAAAAGTACTACTCCTATCAGCAGGTTTCCTATGAGTACGCGCCTCATACCCACGGTTTCGATACGACCAGCTAATGCACCTTTTATGAAAAAACTTCCTCCCACTGACACTAGCCCTATGCCTCTGACACACTAGCATGCCAATTTCCTACGCAGGCCTTCCCCCATACCTGAGGATGCCCCAGGAAATGTGCCTGAATGCTAAAGGGTCACTATGATAAAGTGAACATAGAGGTGCACCAGTCCTCTCATTTCCTAAAATCTAGAAAAGCAGGGATCGAACCTACACCAGAGGGATCAAAACCCTCCATACTTCCCTTATATTATTTTCTAGCAGGGTAAGCTAAACAAGCTATCGGGCCCATACCCCGAAAATGATGGTTCAACTCCTTCCCCTGCTAATGAACCCCCAAGCAAAACTAATTTTTGCCACCAGCCTGATTCTAGGTACAAGCATTACAATCTCAAGCAACCACTGAATCATAGCCTGGGCCGGCCTTGAAATCAACACCCTAGCCATCTTACCCCTAATCGCCCAGTCACATCACCCACGGGCCATTGAAGCTGCAACTAAATACTTTCTAACTCAAGCAGCTGCATCCGCTTTAATACTGTTCTCTAGCATAACCAATGCATGACATACCGGACAATGAGACATTGCCCAACTCACACACCCAACCTCTTGTCTGATCCTAACTTCTGCTATTGCAATAAAACTAGGGCTAGTCCCATTCCACTTCTGATTCCCAGAAGTCCTCCAAGGCTCCCCTCTCACTACAGGCCTACTCCTATCTACAGTCATAAAATTCCCACCCATAACACTATTCTACATAACCTCCCACTCACTGAACCCAACACTACTCACCTGCATAGCTATCTCCTCCGCAGCCCTAGGCGGGTGAATAGGACTAAATCAAACACAAATCCGAAAAATCTTAGCCTTCTCCTCTATCGCCCACTTAGGCTGAATAACTATCATTATCACCTATAATCCCAAGCTCACCCTACTAAACTTCTACCTCTACACCCTAATAACCGCAACTGCATTCCTGACCCTTAACACAATTAAAACTACAAAACTATCAACCCTGATAACAACATGAACTAAAGCGCCCTCACTAAATGCGATACTACTTCTAATCCTACTCTCCCTAGCAGGACTTCCCCCACTAACGGGCTTCATTCCCAAATGACTTATCATCCAAGAATTAACAAAACAAAGCATGGCTCCAGTGGCAACAATAATTTCCCTTCTCTCCCTACTAGGTTTATTCTTCTACCTCCGCCTTGCGTACTGCGCAACCATCACACTCCCACCCCACACTACAAATCACATAAAACAGTGACATACCAATAAACCTACTAACACTTCAATTGCCATCTTAGCCACTGTATCCACCTTACTACTCCCTATCTCCCCAATAATTGCCACCATCATCTAAAAAGAAGCTTAGGTTCACCCTAAACCGAAGGCCTTCAAAGCCTTAAACAAGAGTTAAATCCTCTTAGTTTCTGTTAAGATCCGCAGGATACTACCCTGCATCTCCTGAATGCAACCCAGGTACTTTAATTTAAGCTAGGACCTTTCATCCCTAGACAGATGGGCCTCGATCCCATAATAGTATAGTTAACAGCTATATGCCCCAACCAACAGGCTTCTGCCTAAGACCCTGGCGCACTACTCATGCACATCAATGAGCTTGCAACTCACTATGAATTTCACTACAGAGTCGATAAGAAGAGGAATTGAACCTCTGTGAAAAGGACTACAGCCTAACGCTTAAACACTCAGCCATCTTACCTATGACCTTCACAAACCGATGACTATTCTCAACCAACCACAAAGACATTGGCACACTATACCTGATCTTTGGAGCATGAGCTGGAATAGTAGGCACCGCCCTGAGCCTTCTCATCCGAGCAGAACTAGGTCAACCTGGTGCCCTTCTTGGTGACGACCAAGTCTACAACGTAATCGTCACAGCACACGCTTTCGTGATAATCTTCTTTATAGTCATACCCATCATAATCGGAGGGTTTGGCAACTGACTAGTCCCACTAATAATTGGGGCCCCAGACATAGCATTCCCACGAATAAACAACATGAGCTTCTGGCTACTTCCCCCCTCTTTCCTCCTTCTCCTAGCCTCATCCACAGTAGAAGCAGGAGCAGGAACAGGTTGAACCGTATACCCACCTTTAGCCGGCAATCTAGCCCACGCCGGAGCCTCTGTTGACCTAGCCATCTTCTCCCTCCACCTAGCAGGTATCTCCTCCATCCTAGGAGCAATCAACTTCATTACAACCGCAATCAACATAAAACCCCCTGCCCTCTCACAATACCAAACCCCTCTATTCGTTTGATCAGTCCTAATTACTGCCGTCCTACTTCTACTTTCTCTCCCCGTGCTAGCCGCTGGCATCACTATACTTCTTACAGACCGCAACCTCAACACTACCTTCTTTGACCCAGCAGGAGGCGGAGACCCAGTACTTTATCAACACCTATTCTGATTCTTTGGCCACCCAGAAGTCTACATCCTAATCCTACCAGGATTTGGAATTATCTCACATGTAGTAGCCTACTATGCGGGGAAAAAAGAACCCTTCGGCTACATGGGCATGGTCTGAGCCATGCTCTCTATCGGATTCCTAGGCTTTATCGTATGAGCCCATCACATGTTTACAGTAGGTATAGACGTAGATACCCGAGCATACTTTACTTCCGCTACCATGATCATCGCCATCCCAACCGGAATCAAAGTTTTCAGCTGACTTGCCACACTACACGGAGGCATTATCAAATGAGACCCCCCTATACTATGAGCCCTAGGCTTTATCTTCCTCTTTACAATCGGAGGTCTTACAGGAATTGTCCTAGCAAACTCTTCACTAGATATTGCCCTTCACGACACCTACTACGTAGTAGCCCACTTCCACTATGTACTATCAATAGGAGCAGTATTTGCCATTCTGGCAGGCTTCACGCACTGATTCCCCCTATTCACAGGATACACCCTTCACTCAACCTGAGCTAAAACCCACTTTGGAGTTATATTCGTAGGTGTAAATCTCACCTTCTTCCCACAACACTTCCTAGGACTAGCCGGCATGCCACGACGATACTCGGACTACCCAGACGCCTACACAATATGAAATACTATCTCCTCAGTAGGATCACTAATCTCTATAGTAGCTGTAATCATGCTAGTGTTCATCATCTGAGAAGCACTTGCATCAAAACGCAAAGCTATCCAACCAGAAATAACAAGCACAAACATTGAATGAATCCACGGCTGCCCACCACCATTCCACACCTTTGAAGAACCAGCCTTCGTCCAAGTACAAGAAAGGAAGGAGTCGAACCCCCATATGTTGGTTTCAAGCCAACCGCATAAACCACTTATGCTTCTTTCTCATATCTCATAAGAAGTGTTAGTAAAACAATTACATAGCCTTGTCAAGGCTAAATTACAGGTGAAATCCCTGTACACCTCAAAACAAATATGGCCAACCACTCACAATTTAGCTTCCAAGATGCTTCATCACCTATCATAGAAGAACTCCTACAATTCCACGACCACGCCCTAATAGTCGCCTTAGCTATCTGTAGCCTAGTACTTTACCTCCTCACTCTAATGCTTACAGAAAAACTATCCTCAAGCACAGTTGACGCACAAGCAATCGAATTAGTCTGAACTATTCTACCAGCCGTAGTCCTAATCACCCTCGCCCTCCCATCCCTACGAATCCTCTACATAATAGACGAAATCAACGAACCGGACCTTACCTTAAAGGCTATTGGACATCAATGATACTGATCATACGAATACACTGACTTCAAAGACCTAACATTCGACTCTTACATAGTACCAACATCAGACCTACCACTAGGACATTTCCGCCTATTAGAAGTAGACCATCGTGTCATCGTCCCAACAGACTCCACCGTACGAATCATCGTCACTGCTGACGACGTACTTCATTCATGAGCCGTACCTAGCCTTGGTGTCAAAACTGACGCAATCCCAGGACGCCTGAACCAAACCTCATTCCTAGCTTCCCGGCCTGGAGTCTACTACGGTCAATGCTCAGAAATCTGCGGAGCAAACCACAGCTTCATGCCCATCGTAGTAGAATCCACTCCACTCGCCAACTTCGAAAGCTGATCTTCCCTACTTTCATCCTAACCATTAAGAAGCTATGAAACAGCACTAGCCTTTTAAGCTAGAGAAAGAGGGGTCATTCCCCCTCCTTAATGGTATGCCCCAGCTAAACCCAAGTCCTTGATTTTTTATCATGATCATGACATGACTGTCATTCTCCCTCCTCATTCAACCCAAACTTCTGATATTCCTGTCAACAAACCCCCCATCTAGCAAAGCACCAACAACCTCAAGCACTACACCCTGAACTTGACCATGAACCTAAGCTTCTTCGACCAATTTTCAAGTCCCTCCCTGCTAGGAATCCCCCTAATCTTAATCGCAATAACATTCCCAGCCCTTCTCCTCCCCTCCCCAGACAATCGATGAGTAACTAACCGCCTATCTACCCTCCAACTATGATTTATTAACCTCATCACAAAACAACTAATAACCCCATTAAACAAAAAAGGCCACAAATGAGCCTTGATTCTTACATCACTAATGATCTTCCTCCTACTAATTAACCTCCTAGGCCTACTACCATATACTTTCACCCCAACTACCCAACTGTCCATGAACCTAGCCCTAGCCTTCCCCCTCTGACTTGCTACCCTCCTCACCGGCCTTCGAAACCAACCCTCCACATCCCTAGGTCACCTCCTACCAGAAGGCACACCTACCCTACTAATCCCAGCCCTCGTCCTAATCGAAACAACAAGCCTCCTCATCCGCCCCTTAGCGCTGGGAGTGCGACTAACAGCAAACCTTACAGCAGGTCACCTCCTAATCCAACTCATCTCAACAGCCACAGTAGCCCTATTCTCAACTATACCTGCAGTCTCCCTTCTGACCCTTCTAGTACTCTTTCTCCTAACCATCCTCGAAATCGCCGTAGCCATAATTCAAGCCTACGTTTTCGTACTCCTACTAAGCCTGTACCTCCAAGAAAACATCTAACCCCAAATGACACACCAAGCACACTCATACCACATAGTAGATCCAAGCCCATGACCTATTTTAGGAGCGGGCGCCGCCCTCCTTACCACCTCCGGCCTAGTTATATGATTCCACTACAACTCCCCACAGCTCCTAGCTATCGGCCTCCTCTCCACTACCCTCGTCATATTCCAATGATGACGTGACATCGTACGAGAAAGCACATTCCAAGGCCACCACACTCCGACCGTACAAAAAGGCCTGCGCTACGGCATAATCCTCTTCATCACATCAGAAGCCTTCTTCTTCCTCGGCTTCTTCTGAGCGTTCTTCCACTCAAGCCTAGCCCCTACCCCAGAACTAGGAGGACAATGACCCCCCGTCGGAATCAAACCCCTAAACCCTATAGAAGTCCCACTCCTAAACACCGCCATTCTCCTAGCTTCCGGCGTTACCGTCACATGAGCCCATCACAGCATTACAGAAGCTCGCCGAAAACAAGCAATCTTCGCCCTCACCCTAACAGTCCTTCTAGGTTTCTACTTTACTGCCCTACAGGCTATAGAATACTACGAAGCCCCATTCTCCATCGCAGACGGAGTGTACGGCTCCACCTTCTTTGTTGCCACTGGCTTCCACGGACTTCACGTAATCATCGGCTCCACCTTCCTCCTAGTATGCCTTCTACGCCTAATCAAATATCACTTTACATCCAACCACCACTTTGGATTTGAAGCAGCCGCCTGATACTGACACTTCGTAGATGTCGTCTGACTATTCCTCTATATCTCAATCTACTGATGAGGATCTTACTCTTCTAGTATACTAATTACAATCGACTTCCAATCCTTAAAATCTGGTTTAAACCCAGAGAAGAGTAATAAACATAATCATCTTTATAATCGCTCTCTCCCTAACCCTCAGTATTGCCCTGACCATCCTAAACTTCTGACTAGCCCAGATAAACCCCGACTCAGAAAAACTATCTCCCTACGAGTGCGGCTTCGACCCACTAGGCTCCGCCCGCCTGCCCTTCTCTATTCGATTCTTCCTAGTCGCCATCCTTTTCTTACTATTTGACCTAGAAATCGCTCTCCTACTACCCCTCCCATGAGCCACCCAACTACAAGACCCCATCACAACACTAACTCTAACCTCCATCCTCATTCTCCTTCTCACCTTAGGACTAGTATACGAATGAGCCCAAGGGGGATTAGAATGAGCAGAATAAGAAAGTTAGTCTAATCAAGACAGTTGATTTCGACTCAACAGATTATAGCTTACACCCTATAACTTTCTTTATGACACTCCTCCATCTAAGCTTTTACTCTGCTTTCACCCTAAGCAGCCTGGGCCTAGCTTTCCATCGAACCCATCTAATCTCCGCCCTACTATGTCTAGAAAGCATAATACTTTCCATATACGTTGCCCTATCCATATGACCTATCCAAACCCAAACATTAACCCCAACTCTCCTTCCTATCCTCATACTAACCTTTTCCGCCTGCGAAGCAGGAACAGGATTAGCCCTACTTGTCGCATCCACCCGCACCCACGGTTCCGACCACCTCCACAACTTCAATCTACTACAATGCTAAAAATCATCATTCCTACCATCATACTTCTCCCCTTAACCTTCCTATCCCCCAGCAAACACCTATGAACTAATACCACCGCATACAGCCTACTAATTGCCACTATCAGCCTACAATGATTTACACCTACATATTACCCTAACAAAGGCTTAACCCCCTGAACTTCAATTGACCAAATCTCCTCACCTCTCCTAATCCTATCATGCTGACTCCTGCCCCTTATAATCATAGCAAGCCAAAATCACCTACAACAAGAACCCAACATTCGTAAACGAATCTTTATCACAACAATAATCCTAGCCCAACCATCCATCCTCCTAGCCTTCTCCGCCTCCGAACTCACACTGTTTTACATCGCATTCGAAGCCACACTAATCCCAACCCTAATCCTCATTACCCGATGAGGCAGCCAACCAGAGCGACTAAATGCCGGCATCTACCTCCTATTCTATACACTAGCCAGCTCACTCCCACTATTAATTGCTATCCTCCACCTTCACAACCAAATTGGCACCTTATACCTCCCAATACTTAAATTACAGCATCCAACCATAACCGACTCATGAACAAATACAATTCTAAGCTTAGCCCTCCTCGTGGCCTTCATAGTTAAAGCCCCTCTATACGGACTGCACCTATGACTCCCCAAAGCCCATGTAGAAGCCCCTATCGCAGGATCAATACTCCTAGCCGCTCTACTACTAAAACTCGGAGGATACGGCATCATGCGAATCACAATCCTAGTAAACCCATCAACAAGCAACCTGCACTACCCCTTCATCACTCTAGCACTATGAGGAGCACTAATAACCAGTGCTATCTGCCTACGACAAATTGACTTAAAATCACTAATCGCCTACTCATCTGTAAGCCACATAGGCCTAGTTGTTGCCGCAACTATAATCCAAACCCAATGAGCTTTCTCAGGAGCAATAATCCTAATAATCTCACACGGTCTCACCTCCTCAATATTATTCTGCCTAGCCAACACCAACTATGAACGAACCCATAGCCGAATTCTCCTACTCACACGAGGTGTTCAACCTCTCTTACCACTAATAGCCATCTGATGACTCATGGCAAACCTAACAAACATAGCCCTACCACCTACAACCAACCTAATAGCAGAACTAACCATTATCATCGCACTATTCAACTGATCATCATTTACAATTATCTTAACCGGGACTGCAATTCTACTAACCGCCTCATACACCCTGTACATACTCACAACAACACAACGAGGACCAATCCCTTCCCACATCACAACCATCCAAAACTCATCTACACGAGAACACCTACTCATAGTCCTCCACATAATTCCTATAATCCTACTCATTTTCAAACCACAACTTATCTCCGGCATCCCTATATGCAAGTATAGTTTCAACCCAAACATTAGACTGTGACTCTAAAAATAGAAGTTAAACTCTTCTTACCTGCCGAGGGGAGGTTAAACCAACAAGAACTGCTAATTCTTGCATCTGAGTCTAAAACCTCAGCCCCCTTACTTTCAAAGGATAATAGTAATCCAATGGTCTTAGGAGCCACTGATCTTGGTGCAAATCCAAGTGAAAGTAATGGACCTATCACTAGTCCTGAACACCTTTATATTACTTACCCTAGCAACACTCTCTACACCCATCATCTTTCCACTCCTATCGGAAACTCTCAAAAACACCCCAACCATCATCACAAACACAGTCAAAACCTCCTTCCTGATCAGCCTAATCCCAATAATAATCCACATTCATTCAGGGACAGAAAGCCTAATCTTACTATGAGAATGGAAGTACATCATAAACTTTAAAATCCCCATCAGCCTCAAACTAGACTTCTACTCCCTCACATTCTTCCCAATCGCCCTATTCGTATCATGATCCATCCTACAATTCGCAACATGATACATGGCCTCAGACCCCCACATCACAAAATTCTTTACTTACCTCCTCCTATTCCTCATCGCAATACTTATCCTAATCGTAGCCAATAACCTATTTGTTCTCTTCATCGGCTGAGAAGGAGTAGGGATTATATCATTCCTCCTCATCAGCTGATGGCACGGCCGAGCAGAAGCCAACACCGCCGCCCTACAAGCCGTCCTCTACAATCGAGTAGGTGACGTAGGCCTTATCATCTGCATAGCATGACTAGCCTACACCATAAACACCTGAGAACTTCAACAACTCCCTTCCCACACCCAAACCCCCACACTCCCCCTAATAGGTTTGATTCTAGCTGCAACAGCCAAATCTGCACAATTTGGCCTCCATCCATGACTCCCCGCTGCCATAGAAGGCCCAACCCCCGTCTCCGCCCTACTGCACTCCAGCACAATAGTGGTTGCCGGAATCTTCCTACTCATCCGAACCAACCCACTATTCAACGACAACCAGTACGCCCTCACCCTATGCCTGTGCCTAGGAGCCCTTTCCACACTATTCGCAGCCACCTGCGCACTCACCCAAAATGACATTAAAAAAATCATCGCCTTTTCCACTTCAAGCCAACTAGGCCTAATGATAGTGACTATCGGACTAAACCTACCACAACTAGCCTTTCTCCACATCTCAACCCACGCATTTTTCAAAGCCATACTATTCCTATGTTCAGGATCCATCATCCACAGCCTTAACGGTGAGCAAGACATTCGAAAAATAGGCGGACTTCAGAAACTCCTACCTACAACCTCCTCATGCCTTACCATTGGCAACCTCGCCCTAATAGGAACTCCCTTCCTCGCAGGCTTTTACTCAAAAGACCAAATTATTGAAAGCCTCAATACTTCCTATCTAAACACATGAGCCCTTGTCCTCACTCTGCTAGCCACATCATTCACAGCAATCTACACAATTCGCATAACTATACTCGTACAAACCGGCTTCACTCGAATTCCCCCTCTATCCCCAATAAACGAAAACAACCCCATAGTAATACTACCAATCACCCGACTCGCACTAGGAAGCATCACAGCAGGACTACTAATTACCTCGTATATTACTCCCACAAAAACACCTACCATGACCATACCACTATCCATTAAAATCACAGCCCTAATAGTCACAGCCCTAGGTATCGCCCTAGCCCTAGAACTTTCAAAACTAACCCAAACCCTCATCCTCCCAAAACAAGGCCCATTCTATAACTTCTCCCTAACCCTAGGATACTTCAACCCTTTAACACATCGCTCAAACACAAAAATCCTGCTAGATAAAGGCCAAAACATCGCCTCCCACCTTGTGGACCTCTCCTGATACAAACTAATAGGACCAGAAGGACTGGCTACCATCCAACTGACAGCAGCTAAAACAGCCACTACCTTCCACTCCGGCCTAATCAAAGCCTACCTGGGATCTTTCGCCCTATCTATCCTAATCTTCCTCATATCAACATACAGAACCAAACCTTAATGGCTCCCAATCTTCGTAAAAATCACCCTCTACTAAAAATCATCAACGACTCCCTAATTGATCTCCCCACACCATCAAACATCTCCATCTGATGAAACTTTGGCTCACTCCTAGGCCTCTGCCTTGTCACACAAATCGTAACAGGCCTACTACTAGCCATACACTACACAGCAGATACTTCCCTAGCCTTTGCCTCCGTCTCCCACATATGTCGAAACGTACAATTCGGCTGACTTATCCGCAACCTACATGCAAACGGAGCTTCCTTCTTCTTCATCTGCATTTACTTCCACATCGGCCGAGGCTTCTATTACGGTTCATACCTCAACAAAGAAACCTGAAACATCGGAGTCATCCTCCTACTCACATTAATAGCAACTGCCTTTGTAGGCTACGTCCTACCTTGAGGACAAATATCATTTTGAGGCGCTACAGTAATCACAAACCTATTCTCAGCCATCCCATACATTGGCCAAACACTAGTAGAATGAGCATGAGGCGGTTTCTCAGTAGACAACCCCACACTAACTCGATTCTTTGCCATCCACTTCCTCCTACCATTTATTATCGCAGGCCTTACACTAGTACACCTCACACTCCTCCACGAAACTGGATCAAATAACCCTCTAGGCATCCCATCAGACTGCGATAAAATCCCATTCCACCCATACTACTCCACAAAAGACATTCTAGGATTCGCACTCATACTAATTCTCCTAGCCAGCCTAGCCCTATTCTCCCCCAACCTACTAGGCGACCCAGAAAATTTCACACCAGCCAACCCCCTGGCCACTCCCCCTCACATTAAGCCCGAATGATACTTCCTATTCGCCTACGCCATTCTCCGATCCATCCCAAATAAACTAGGCGGAGTATTAGCCCTAGCTGCATCCGTACTAGTTCTATTCCTCATCCCCCTCCTTCACACCTCCAAACTACGCTCAATAACCTTCCGCCCCCTATCCCAAATCTTATTCTGAACCCTAGTAGCTAACCTCCTTGTCCTAACTTGAGTAGGAAGCCAACCAGTTGAACATCCATTCATCATCATCGGACAACTAGCTTCACTTTCCTACTTCACAATCATTCTAGTTCTATTCCCCCTTGTATCAATTCTAGAAAACAAAATCCTAAAACTCTAACTCTAATAGTTTATTAAAAACATTGGTCTTGTAAACCAAAGAATGAAGATTACACCTCTTCTTAGAGTTACCCCACCATAAACCTATATCTCCCTACCATATTCTAAGCTTCGGGACCCCCCCCTTCCCCCCCCAGCACATTTTCAGTGCTTCACAGGGTATGTACTACCATGCATCAACCTATCTGCCCCATTAGACATCAAGTTAATGTAGGATATTCCACATAGTTACCAATTCCACCGCCCATGCATACCCAAATAATTACGCCCACGAGATGATATTTCGGTCGTTTGAAACCCTCGCCACATTTTTGCCTCAGGTACATACACACCCAGGTGATTCTACCCCAAACCACTACAAGCGTCACACGAGATCGTAGCCTTCTATATCGTAATCCCTACCTATCCTAGAATACGACTATCGTCACGGTACTCCTTTGCGTTCTCCTAGTCATGATATTCGCCCACCTCCTAACACATGTCCCTCTCCAACAGCTTTCCCGGACTCCCAAGCCAGAGAACCTGGTTATCTATTAACCGTGTTTCTCACGAGAACCGAGCTACTCAACGTCAGTTATGCTTTAGGTTATTGTCTTCAGGGGCATACTTTCCCTCTTACCCTCGAAGCCCTCCTTGCTCTTTTGCGCCACCGGTTGTAATTTCAGGTCCATAATTCGCTTTACTCCTTCTCAATTGCCCTTCACAGATACAGATGGTTGTTCTGGACACTCCTCCCTCTATCTCGTAATCGCGGCATTTCCTCTCTTCTTCTCTTCTCTTCTTCTGGGGTCTCTTCAATAAGCCCTTCCAGTGCGTAGCAGGAGATATCTTCCTCTTGACATGTACATCACATTCGTATCGAACTACCTGCCGACCAACCTAGCGCCTAGAATGTCATGGTCTACGGATAAGCCCTACGCAAACTTGACACTGATGCACTTTGACCCCATTCATGGGACCCGCGCCGTTTACCTCTTAAGTAACAGATAATGCAATGGTCGCTGGACATAACTCTTTTATTCTCACTCTGCTGAGACTTACGGCTAAAACGCCAATTTCGTTCACTTTTTCGTTCGTTTATTTTTATCTTGTCATTTTTTTCTTTTGTTTGACAAAAAAACTAACTATATTTTCCTACATTTGCACAAAATTTTTAACAACCATTCATTACACCAAACTTTCCTCTAAATTCAAGCTTATGCACACACCAAACAACCAACCCTTTAACCTCAAAGAGAAAGGAATTAAACCTTCGTCACCAACTCCCAAAGCTGGCATTTTAACTAAACTACTCTCTGACCACCCTAACCGCCCGAATTGCCCCCCGAGACAACCCCCGTACAAGTTCCAATACCACAAACAATGTTAACAAAAGCCCCCACCCCCCAATTAAAAACAGCCCCGCCCCCCATGAATAAAACACAGCTACACCTCCAAAATCCGACCGAATCGACGACAAACCACCATTATTCACCGTACCACCATCAACTAAAAACTCAAATACACCTCCCACAACAAAACCTACCATAACAACAAGACCCATACCAAACCCATAACCAACAACCCCCCAGTCACCTCAAGCTTCAGGATAAGGATCCGCCGCCAACGACACTGAATATACAAACACTACAAGTATACCTCCCAAATAAACTATAACCAGCACCAACGACACAAAAGATACACCTAAACTCACCAATCATCCACACCCAGCAACAGACGCCACAACCAACCCAACCACCCCATAATATGGAGAAGGGTTAGAAGCGACTGCCAACCCTCCTAAAGCAAAACATAAGCTTAAAAATAGGACAAATTTCATCATAAGTTCCCGCCCGGCCCTTTAACCGAGATCTGCAGCCTGAAAAACTGCCGTTAAACGCTTTAACTACAAGAACCTGCCCCCCCCCTCCCCCCCCGGCTGCTTTTTTCCTGCCTTACAGGGTATGTCCTTCGATGCATCAACCTATCTGCCCCATTAGACATCAAGTTAATGTAGGATATTCCACATAGTTACCAATTCCACCGCCCATGCATACCCAAATAATTACGCCCACGAGATGATATTTCGGTCGTTTGAAACCCTCGCCACATTTTTGCCTCAGGTACATACACACCCAGGTGATTCTACCCCAAACCACTACAAGCGTCACACGAGATCGTAGCCTTCTATATCGTAATCCCTACCTATCCTAGAATACGACTATCGTCACGGTACTCCTTTGCGTTCTCCTAGTCATGATATTCGCCCACCTCCTAACACATGTCCCTCTCCAACAGCTTTCCCGGACTCCCAAGCCAGAGAACCTGGTTATCTATTAACCGTGTTTCTCACGAGAACCGAGCTACTCAACGTCAGTTATGCTTTAGGTTATTGTCTTCAGGGGCATACTTTCCCTCTTACCCTCGAAGCCCTCCTTGCTCTTTTGCGCCACCGGTTGTAATTTCAGGTCCATAATTCGCTTTACTCCTTCTCAATTGCCCTTCACAGATACAGATGGTTGTTCTGGACACTCCTCCCTCTATCTCGTAATCGCGGCATTTCCTCTCTTCTTCTCTTCTCTTCTTCTGGGGTCTCTTCAATAAGCCCTTCCAGTGCGTAGCAGGAGATATCTTCCTCTTGACATGTACATCACATTCGTATCGAACTACCTGCCGACCAACCTAGCGCCTAGAATGTCATGGTCTACGGATAAGCCCTACGCAAACTTGACACTGATGCACTTTGACCCCATTCATGGGACCCGCGCCGTTTACCTCTTAAGTAACAGATAATGCAATGGTCGCTGGACATAACTCTTTTATTCTCACTCTGCTGAGACTTACGGCTAAAACGCCAATTTCGTTCACTTTTTCGTTCGTTTATTTTTATCTTGTCATTTTTTTCTTTTGTTTGACAAAAAAACTAACTATATTTTCCTACATTTGCACAAAATTTTTAACAACCATTCATTACACCAAACTTTCCTCTAAATTCAAGCTTATACACACACCAAACAACCAACCCTTTAACCCCCCCCCCCCGACGCATAAAAACCTACATCTCCCTACCCTTAAAAAACCAAACAAAAATACAAAACACAACCATAAACAAAACAACACCCCAT